TCAAATCCCATAACACAAAGGTTTGGTCCTAGCCTTACTGTTAATTGTAATTAAACCTACACATGCAAGTTTCCGCTGTCCAGTGAGAATGCCCTAAAAATTAGCAACAATTACCAGGAGCAGGTATCAGGCACGCTACAGGCAGCCCATTACACCTTGCTCAACCACACCCCCACGGGACACAGCAGTGACAAAAATTAAGCAATAAACGAAAGTTTGACTAAATTATAATTAATTAGGGGTGGTAAATTTCGTGCCAGCCACCGCGGCCATACGATTAGCCCAAATAAACAGAAAAACGGCGTAAAGCGTGTTTAAGCACCACCAAAAAAAAATAAAGTTAATATTATTATCTAAACTGTAATACGCTCTAGTAAATATTAAAATAAATAACCAAAGTGACTTTAATAAAGCTGAAAACACGACAGCCAAGACACAAACTGGGATTAGATACCCCACTATGCTTAGCCATAAACCCAAATAATTTTCCAACAAAACTATTCGCCAGAGAACTACTAGCAACCGCTTAAAACTCAAAGGACTTGGCGGTGCCTTAAGTCCATCTAGAGGAGCCTGTTCTATAACCGATAAACCCCGATAAACCTTACCTCTCCCTTGCCAATACTAGCCTATATATCCGCCATTCGTCAGCTCACCCTTAACAAGGATATTAAAGTTAAGCTGAGATCAATCCTATTCATTAAAAACGTTAGGTCAAGGTGTAGCATATGGAGAGGAAAGTAATGGGCTACATTTTCTATCCTAGAATACAACGAATATGCCTAATGAAAACCGAGGTATTGAAGGAGGATTTGAGCAGTAAATTAAGAATAGAGAGCTTAATTGAATTTGGCAATAAGGCGCGCACACACCGCCCGTCACCCTCCTCAATTTACTTAAAAAAAATTACTAATAAGAATTAATCATCTAAGAGGAGAAAAGTCGTAACATGGTAAGTGTACTGGAAAGTGTACTTGGAATATCAAAATGTAGCTTAACATAAAGCATTTAGCTTACACCTAAAAGATTTCAGTTAAACCTGACCATTTTGAGCCAATAATAGCCCCTCCAACCAAACTAACTAATTATTTTATTCAATTAAACAGAAACATTTGATTCATCTTAGTATAGGAGATAGAAAAGATAGGTGGGAGCAATAATGAAAGTACCGCAAGGGAAATATGAAAGACCAATTCTAAAGCACCTAAAAAGCAAAGACAAACCCTTGTACCTTTTGCATAATGATTCAGTCAGTTCAACCGGACAAAAAGAATTAAGCCCGCCTTCCCGAAATCAAGTGAGCTACTGTAGAACAGTCACAAGGACCAACTCATCTATGTAGCAAAATAGTGAGAAGATTTTACAGTAGAGGTGAAAAGCCTAACGAACTTGAAGATAGCTGGTTATCCAAAACATGAATTTTAGTTCAACTTTAAATCTGATTTAAGCACTAACAAGACCAACTTAAATTTAAAAGCTAATCAAAAGGGGTACATCCCTTATGATTACGTAGACAAACTTCCCTAGAGGATACTGTTTTACCCAAATTCATTGTAGGCCTAAAAGCAGCCACCAATTAAGAAAGCGTTAAAGCTCAAACCCCATTAAAACCTTAATACCAATAATTACTACACAGTCCCTAAACCTATATTGGATGACTCTATAAACCTATAGAAGACATTCTGCTAAAATTAGTAACAAGAATTATTTCTCCTTGCATAAGCCTACATTAGCACGGAACATCCGCTAACAATTAACAAAACCATATTTAAACCCAAATCACAGGCAAATTAAATCAACCAATTGTTAATCCAACACAGGCATGCATTCAAGGAAAGATTAAAAAGTATGAAAGGAACCTCGGCAAACACTAACCCCGCCTGTTTACCAAAAACATCACCTCTAGAATATTAAATATTAGAGGCAACGCCTGCCCAGTGAGTCAATCTTCAACGGCCGCGGTATCCTGACCGTGCAAAGGTAGCATAATCACTTGTCCCTTAAATAGAGACTTGTATGAATGGCATCACGAGGGTTAAGCTGTCTCTCATACCCAATCAGTGAAATTGACCTCCTCGTGCAGAGGCGAGGATACCAATACAAGACGAGAAGACCCTGTGGAGCTTAAGCTTAATAGCCCACTAATACCAAAAAACTACCTAAGGGAACAAAAACACATTACACTAGGCTATAAACTTCGGTTGGGGTGACCTCGGAGCACAAAAAATCCTCCGAATGAAATAACCCAGATTTACAAATCTAAGTGTACAAAACCAGTAATTGACCCATATCATGATCAACGGACCAAGTTACCCCAGGGATAACAGCGCAATCCTATTAAAGAGCCCATATCGACAATTAGGGTTTACGACCTCGATGTTGGATCAGGACATCCAAATGGTGTAACCGCTATTAATGGTTCGTTTGTTCAACGATTAAAGTCCTACGTGATCTGAGTTCAGACCGGAGAAATCCAGGTCGGTTTCTATCTGTACATAATTTCTCCCAGTACGAAAGGACAAGAGAAATAAGGCCTACACTACTAGTGAGCCTTAGTATAAGATATGACATTATCTAAATATCTTAACACTATACCTCACCACTCTAGAAAAGAGTTATTAAGGTGGCAGAGTTGGTAATTGCATAAAACTTAAGCCTTTACTACCAGAGGTTCAAATCCTCTCCTTAATAATGGTCATCATAAATCTACTCCTATACATTATTCCCATTCTACTAGCAGTAGCCTTTCTAACACTAGTAGAACGCAAAGTACTTGGATACATACAACTACGCAAAGGACCCAATATTGTAGGCCCATACGGCCTACTACAACCAATCGCAGACGCAGTTAAACTATTCACAAAAGAACCATTACGCCCACAAACATCCTCAATTTCCATGTTTATCATTGCACCAATTCTAGCCCTAACCCTAGCCCTAACAATTTGAACCCCTCTACCAATGCCCCACACCCTAATTGACCTTAATTTAGGCCTCCTATTCATTCTAGCCCTATCAGGACTATCAGTATATTCAATTCTATGATCAGGATGAGCTTCAAACTCAAAATACGCCCTTATTGGAGCTTTACGTGCAGTAGCACAAACAATTTCATACGAAGTAACCCTAGCCATTATCCTTCTGTCCATTATACTAATCAATGGATCATTTACCCTAAAAAATTTAATTACCACGCAAGAAAACATATGACTCATTGTACCAACATGGCCTCTTGCCATAATATGATATATTTCTACCCTAGCCGAGACCAATCGAGCACCATTTGACCTAACAGAAGGAGAATCTGAATTAGTATCAGGCTTCAATGTAGAATATGCAGCAGGTCCATTTGCCATATTTTTCCTAGCAGAGTACGCCAACATCATAGCAATAAACGCTATGACTGCTATCTTATTTCTAGGCTCATGTACCAATCACAACCTAAACTACCTTAATACAACGTCATTCATAATTAAGACACTTACGCTTACATTCCTCTTTCTATGAATTCGAGCATCATATCCACGATTCCGATATGACCAACTAATATACTTACTATGAAAAAACTTCCTTCCAATAACCCTAGCCCTATGCCTTTGATTCATCTCTATCCCAATCGCCCTATCATGTATTCCTCCACAAATCTAAGAAATATGTCTGACAAAAGAATTATCTTGATAGGATAAATTATAGGGGTGCAAGCCCCCTTATTTCTAGAACAATAGGATTTGAACCTACATTTTAGAACCCAAAATTCTCCGTGCTTCCTTTACACCACATTCTAGTAAGGTCAGCTAAATAAGCTATCGGGCCCATACCCCGAAAATGTTGGTTTACACCCTTCCCATACTAATGTCCCCATATGTATTTATTATCATCTCCATTAGCCTATTTATAGGAACATCCCTAACCCTACTAAGTAACCATTGACTTTTAGCGTGAATAGGCTTAGAAATTAACACACTAGCCATTATTCCAATAATAACCCACCCCAACCACCCCCGATCCACAGAATCCGCCATCAAATACTTCCTCACACAAGCCACCGCCTCCATAATAATCATATTCGCAATTATTTACAATGCTTGAACAACCAACCAGTGAACCCTATTCCAAATATCTGACATCTCCGCCTCAACCTTAATAACAATCGCCCTAGCAATAAAATTAGGCCTCGCCCCCTTCCACTTCTGAGTCCCAGAAGTAACCCAAGGAATCCCACTCCTATCTGGCATAGTCCTGCTAACATGACAAAAAGTAGCCCCTATGTCCCTCCTATATCAAATCTCACCGTCCCTAAACATAAAAATCCTAACTACTCTAGCCATTACATCAACCCTACTAGGGGGTTGAGGGGGCTTAAACCAAACCCACCTACGAAAAATCCTAGCCTACTCATCAATCGCTCATGTAGGATGAATAACCATCATTATCTTAATTAACCCAACTATAACACTAGTTAACCTACTAATCTATATTTTCTCCACACTAACCCTATTTCTCGCGTTAAACCTCTCCTCAACAACCAAAATCAAATCAATTAGCAACCTATGAACCAAATCAACCCCTATAACTATTATTATTTTTCTAACACTATTATCCCTAGGCGGCCTCCCCCCACTGACTGGGTTTATACCAAAATGACTAATTCTTCAAGAACTTGTAGCCCACAAAAACGTACTTATAGCAACCCTCATAGCACTTTCGGCCCTCCTCAACCTATTCTTCTATATACGAATTATCTATGCTACAACCCTAACAATATACCCAACTTCCAATAACTCTAAATTCCAATGACTAAAACCCCAAACAAAGACCATCAACATCATTCCCTCACTGACCATTATTTCCTCACTACTCCTACCCATTACCCCCATCTTTATTATTCTAAACTAATAAGAACTACAAGACTCTATCTTGCATCATCCGAACGCAAATCGAATGCTTTAATTAAGCTAAATTCTCATAATTAAGCCTTGGCAGCCACTTGACTACTTTTCTGAATTTGCAATTCAACGTAATATATACTTCAAAGCCAAAATAAAGGCTTAGGCTTAAAACAGACCAAAGGCCTTCAAAGCCTTAAGCAGGTGTAAAACCACCTAGCCTTTGGTACACACACAAACCTCACGCCTTTGTGAGAAAAAAAAAGGCGTGAGGCCCCGGAGGTCTCCCCCTGTTCCCTCTCTACTAAATTGGAGGGTATTTATCCCACTAAATCTTAGTTAACAGCTAAGCACCTATGCATTTGGTTTCAATTTACTGGTAAAAAGAGATATTTAGTCCCTGTCCTTGAATTTACAGTTCAATGCTTAACTCAGCCATTTTACCTATGTTCATTAACCGTTGACTATTCTCAACAAACCACAAAGATATTGGTACCCTTTATCTCCTATTCGGTGCTTGAGCAGGCATAGTAGGCACAGCCCTAAGCCTATTAATCCGCGCAGAACTCGGACAACCGGGCACTCTGCTTGGAGATGATCAAATTTATAACGTTATCGTAACCGCACATGCTTTTGTAATAATCTTTTTCATGGTCATGCCTATTATAATTGGGGGATTTGGAAACTGATTAGTACCACTGATAATTGGTGCCCCAGATATAGCATTTCCTCGGATAAATAACATAAGTTTTTGACTACTACCACCATCCTTCCTCCTACTCCTTGCATCTTCTACAGTAGAGGCCGGGGCAGGAACCGGATGGACAGTTTATCCTCCCCTAGCAGGAAACATAGCCCATGCTGGAGCCTCAGTAGATCTAGCTATTTTTTCCCTTCACTTAGCAGGTATTTCATCAATTCTAGGCGCCATTAACTTTATTACAACAATTATCAACATAAAACCACCAGCCCTATCCCAATACCAAACACCTCTGTTTGTGTGATCAGTTATAATTACAGCAGTGTTATTACTACTATCATTACCTGTTTTAGCAGCAGGAATTACCATACTCCTCACAGACCGTAACCTAAATACCACATTCTTTGATCCAGCCGGAGGGGGAGATCCAATCTTATATCAGCACCTCTTCTGATTCTTCGGTCACCCTGAAGTTTATATCTTAATTCTACCCGGATTCGGCATAATTTCCCATATTGTAACATACTACTCGGGCAAAAAAGAACCGTTTGGTTATATAGGAATGGTATGAGCAATAATATCAATTGGTTTCTTGGGCTTCATTGTATGAGCACACCACATATTTACAGTCGGACTGGACGTAGACACTCGAGCCTATTTCACATCAGCCACAATAATTATTGCTATCCCAACAGGAGTCAAAGTATTTAGCTGACTGGCTACCCTTCATGGAGGCAACATCAAATGATCTCCAGCAATGCTCTGAGCCCTAGGGTTCATTTTTCTATTTACAATCGGAGGTTTAACAGGAATCGTATTAGCCAATTCATCATTAGATATCGTACTTCATGACACTTACTACGTAGTAGCCCACTTCCACTACGTTTTATCAATAGGGGCTGTTTTTGCAATTATAGGCGGATTTGTCCACTGATTCCCCCTGTTCACAGGATACACATTAAACGACCTATGAGCAAAAATCCATTTCTCCATTATATTTGTTGGAGTAAACATAACATTTTTCCCTCAACATTTCCTAGGACTTTCTGGTATACCTCGACGATACTCAGATTATCCAGACGCATATACTATATGAAATATCCTCTCATCCATTGGATCCTTTATTTCACTAACCGCCGTTATTCTTATAATATTTATTATCTGAGAAGCCTTCGCAGCTAAACGAGAAGTATCAACCGTAGAACTAACAACAACTAACATCGAATGACTTTACGGATGCCCTCCACCCTATCACACATTCGAACAGCCAGTGTTCGTAAAATTATAACTCAAGAAAGGAAGGAATCGAACCCCCTAAAATTGATTTCAAGTCAATCCCATAACCTCTATGACTTTCTCATAAGATATTAGTAATAATTATTACATAACTTTGCCATAGTTAAATATAGGTTTAATCCTATATATCTTATATGCCTTACCCAATACAACTAGGCTTTCAAGATGCCACCTCGCCAATCATAGAAGAACTTATATACTTTCACGATCACACTCTAATAATCGTGTTCCTAATTAGCTCACTAGTTCTTTATATCATCATTTTAATACTAACAACCAAATTAACCCATACAAGCACAATAGACGCACAAGAAGTAGAGACAATCTGAACTATCTTGCCAGCTGTAATTTTAGTATTAATTGCCCTACCATCCTTACGCATTTTATATATAATAGATGAAATTTACAACCCTTACCTAACGGTTAAAGCTATAGGACATCAATGATACTGAAGCTATGAGTACACTGACTACGAAGACCTAACATTTGACTCATATATGATTCCAACCTCAGACTTAAATCCGGGTCAATTACGGTTATTAGAGGTTGACAACCGAGTAGTTCTGCCCATAGAATTACCAATCCGCATGCTTATTTCATCAGAGGACGTACTTCACGCATGAGCCGTACCATCCTTAGGATTAAAAACCGATGCAATTCCAGGACGACTGAATCAGGCCACACTAACATCCACCCGCCCTGGAATTTACTATGGCCAATGCTCGGAAATTTGTGGATCCAATCACAGCTTTATGCCAATTGTACTAGAAATAACCTCACTAAAATATTTTGAAAAGTGATCCTCCATAATGCAATCATTTTTGAGAAAGAACACCAATACTACAAACAAGTATACAAGGAATATAATTATTCCCTCAAAACCATGCCACAACTAGATACTTCAACATGATTTATAACTATTATCCTTATAATCATAGCCCTATTCTGCATCTACCAACTAAAAATACTAAACCAAACTATAGTCTCTATTATACAACAAGACGAAAAAGAACACCACACAAAAGCCCAACTTCCCTGAGAAAAAAAATGAACGAAAATCTATTTGCCCCATTCATCACCCCTACAATCATAGGTATTACAACCCTGCCTATCATCATACTATTCCCATGCCTAATTTTAAGCACACCAAAACGTTGATTACCAAACCGCATCCAAACCCTTCAAATTTGACTGATTCGCCTGATTACAAAACAAATAATAACCATACACAATAAACAAGGACGATCTTGAACTCTAATACTCATTTCACTAATTCTATTCATTGCGTCCACTAACCTACTAGGACTACTCCCATATTCCTTTACTCCAACCACACAATTATCAATAAACATCGGAATAGCTATCCCACTGTGAATAGGAACCGTAGTAATAGGATTCCGAAACAAACCAAAAGCATCATTAGCCCATTTTCTTCCACAAGGAACTCCTACCCCATTAATTCCAATGCTAATTATCATTGAAACCATTAGCCTATTCATTCAACCACTAGCTCTAGCGGTGCGACTCACAGCTAACATCACAGCAGGCCATCTTCTTATCCATCTAATTGGCTCAGCAACCCTGGCCCTCTCATCCATCAGCATAGCTGTGTCATCAATCACTTTTATAATTCTATTTCTACTAACAATTCTAGAATTAGCTGTAGCTATAATTCAAGCCTACGTCTTTACCTTACTAGTAAGCCTATACCTGCATGACAACTCCTAATGACCCACCAAACACATGCATACCACATAGTCAACCCTAGCCCATGGCCACTAACAGGAGCCCTATCTGCCCTTCTACTAACATCTGGATTAATCATATGATTCCATTTCAACTCAACCGTACTACTAACTATTGGCCTCACATGTACGCTCCTAACAATATATCAATGATGACGAGATATTGTTCGAGAGGGTACATTCCAAGGACATCATACCCCAGTAGTCCAAAAAGGCCTACGCTACGGAATAGTTCTTTTCATTATTTCCGAAGTATTCTTCTTCCTAGGATTCTTCTGAGCTTTCTACCATTCAAGCCTAGCCCCTACTCCAGAGTTAGGTGGCTGCTGACCGCCAACTGGAATTCATCCACTAAACCCTCTAGAAGTTCCCCTCCTAAACACCTCTATTCTACTAGCCTCCGGAGTATCAATCACATGAGCCCATCACAGTCTAATAGAAGGAAACCGAAAACAAATAATTCAAGCCCTGACAATCACCATTATATTAGGCTTGTACTTTACCATTCTCCAAGCCATAGAATACTACGAATCATCATTCACAATTTCAGATGGCATTTATGGTTCAACATTTTTCGTAGCCACAGGATTCCACGGCCTACATGTAATTATTGGATCCACATTTCTCATTGTATGCTTACTACGACAATTCAACTATCACTTCACATCTACCCACCACTTCGGCTTCGAAGCTGCTGCCTGATACTGACACTTCGTAGACGTAGTTTGACTTTTCCTCTATGTTTCAATCTACTGATGAGGCTCATATTTTTCTAGTATAATTAGTACTACTGATTTCCAATCATTAAGTTCTGGGTAAAACCAGAGAAAAATAATTAACCTCATTATTACCCTACTAATTAACTCCATTCTATCTACCATTGTCGTCCTAATTGCCTTTTGACTACCACAACTATACCTATATCTAGAAAAATCAAGCCCGTACGAATGCGGTTTTGACCCACTAGGATCTGCCCGACTTCCATTTTCAATAAAATTCTTCCTAATTGCAATTACATTCCTCCTATTTGACCTAGAAATCGCCTTGCTACTTCCCCTGCCTTGAGCAATTCAACTTCAAACCCCAAAATCCATACTAATTTTGTCTTACTGCCTTATCTTACTCTTAACAGCTGGATTAGCCTATGAGTGAGTTCAAAAAGGCCTAGAATGAACCGAATAGGTACTTAATCTAATCAAGACAATTGATTTCGACTCAATTAATCATGGTTCCAACCCATGGGTACCTTATGATATCAATTAACCTAAATCTCATTATAGCCTTCTCACTCGCCCTCGCCGGAGTCCTAATCTATCGAACACATCTTATATCCACCCTATTATGCCTGGAAGGCATAATACTATCACTATTTATCCTAATAGCCCTGCTAATTTCCCACTTCCACATATTCTCAGTATCAATAGCACCCCTAGTATTACTAGTTTTTTCAGCATGCGAAGCAGGAGTAGGTCTTGCCCTTCTAGTTAAAACCTCATCCGACTATGGCAACGACTATGTACAAAATTTAAATCTCCTACAATGGTAAAAATCCTAATCCCAACCTTCATACTTATTCCACTAACCTGACTATCTAAAAGCCCCTGAGTATGAACCAACCCCACATCCCATAGCCTCCTAATCAGCATTGCAAGCCTAACCATACTCCACCATGCCAATGACCTAGGCTATAACTTCAACTCCTCATTCAACATAGACTCACTATCAAGCCCCCTAGTCGTACTATCATGCTGACTTTTACCCTTAATAATAATTGCCAGCCAAAACCACCTAAGCAAAGAGTCCTTAAATCGTAAAAAAACATTTCTAACCACATTAATCATTCTACAACTATCACTTATCATAGCCTTCACAGCATCAGAGCTCATCATATTTTATATTTTATTCGAAACCACCCTAATCCCTACCCTAGTCGTAATCACACGATGAGGAAACCAAAACGAGCGCCTCAACGCAGGATTATACTTCTTATTCTATACCCTAGTTGGTTCTCTGCCATTACTAGTCGCTCTCCTATATCTCCACACTAACTTAGGGTCCCTACACATATTAATAGCCTCAATCACCTCCCCCACACTCAAATATTCCTCCTCAAATACAATCCTATGATATGCCTGCATAATAGCCTTCATAGTAAAAATACCACTATATGGACTTCATCTATGACTTCCAAAAGCCCACGTAGAAGCCCCAATTGCAGGCTCTATGGTACTAGCCGCCATTCTACTCAAACTGGGCGGATATGGCATTATGCGCATTACAGTCTTCACTGATCCTGTAACTAGCAACCTTTTATACCCATTCGTTATTCTATCAATATGAGGGATAATCATAACCAGCTCAATTTGCCTACGCCAAACAGACTTAAAATCCCTCATCGCCTACTCCTCAGTTAGCCATATAGGCCTAGTAATTATTGCAGCCCTTATACAATCCACCCTAAGCTTTATAGGGGCCACAGCCTTAATAATTGCACATGGATTAACTTCCTCCATATTATTTTGCCTAGCTAACACCAACTACGAACGCATCCACAGTCGAACAATAATTTTAGCCCGTGGCCTCCAAGTACTACTTCCGTTAATATGCACATGATGACTCCTAGCCAGCCTGACAAACCTAGCTCTACCCCCATCAATCAATTTATTAGGAGAACTAATAGTAATTGTAGCATCATTCTCATGATCAAACTTCTCCATCATTCTACTAGGAATTAACACAGTAATCACCGCTATTTACTCACTCCACATACTAATTACATCCCAACGAGGAAAATTCACCCACCACCTACACCCTATTACCCCATCATTCACACGAGAGCATATTCTTATAACCCTTCACCTTATTCCCCTACTAATCATCTCCACCAACCCAAAATTCATATTGGGTCTCACATACTGCAAATATAGTTTAACCAAAACATTAGACTGTGAATCTAAATACAGGAGTTCAATCCTCCTTATATGCCAAGAAAGTCACAAGAACTGCTAACTCTTGACACCGTACCTAACCGTACGGCTTTCTTACTTTCAAAGGATAGAAGTGATCCCTTGGTCTTAGGAACCAAAAATTTTGGTGCAAATCCAAATGAAAGTAATTAATAATCTATTAAATTCAATGCTCCTTCTATCAATTGTACTTCTCACCCTACCCATCATACACAACCTCATCATGCCAAACAAAACCGCACAATTTCCCATCTACTGTAAAGACTCAGTAAAAATAGCCTTCTTCATCAGCCTCCCGGCCCTCATATTATTTATTAACTCGGGCCAAGAGTCTTCCATCACCAATTGACAATGATTTTCCATCGGGCCGCTCAACATCTCTATAAGCTTCAAATTAGACTATTTTTCCATTATCTTTATTCCCATTGCACTGTACGTAACCTGATCAATTCTAGAGTTCTCATTATGATACATACACACAGACCCCTACATCCACCGTTTCTTCAAATATTTAATAACATTCCTTCTAACAATAATTATTTTAGTATCTGCCAACAACCTACTTCAACTCTTCATCGGCTGAGAGGGAGTGGGCATCATATCTTTTATGCTAATCGGGTGATGATACGGCCGAACAGACGCTAACACAGCAGCACTACAAGCAATTCTCTATAACCGCATTGGTGACATCGGCTTCTTCCTCACCCTAGCATGACTCATAATCAACAACAATTCATGAGACCTCCAACACATTTTTACAACCAAAATAAGCACTCTAGCCCTACTAGGCCTCATCATTGCTGCCACAGGAAAATCCGCCCAATTTGGACTACACCCATGACTTCCCTCCGCCATAGAAGGGCCAACCCCTGTATCAGCCCTTTTACATTCAAGCACCATAGTGGTAGCAGGAATCTTCCTACTTATCCGCTTTCACCCAATAATACAAAACAACACTACAGCACTAACCGCAGCTCTTTGTCTAGGGGCAATCACAACCCTGTTTACCGCAATCTGTGCCATCACCCAAAATGACATCAAAAAAATTGTAGCATTTTCCACATCAAGTCAATTAGGACTAATAATAGTGACAATTGGCCTCAACCAACCACATCTGGCATTCCTCCACATTTGTACCCACGCCTTCTTCAAAGCAATGCTCTTTCTATGCTCAGGCTCTATTATTCACAGCCTTAACGACGAACAAGACATCCGAAAAATAGGAGGACTCCTAACAATCCTCCCTATCACCTCATCAGCCATCATTACAGGTAGCCTAGCACTCATAGGCACACCATTCCTGGCAGGCTTCTACTCCAAAGACTCAATTATTGAAGCAATAAACACCTCATATACCAATTCCTGAGCCCTAACTACTACCATGATCGCAACTATCCTAACGGCCATATACAGCCTCCGCATCATTTACTTCGCCTTGTTAAATGAACCTCGCTTCTCAACAACCTCCCCCATCAACGAAAACAACCCAAACCTGATTAACCCAATTATACGCTTAGCCCTAGGAAGCATTTTCGCAGGATTTATCCTAATCATGAATATTCCACCCACTACAATAATTACCATAACAATACCACCAATAACAAAACTATCTGCTCTAATCGTAACCACAATTGGCATCTTATTAGCCATAGAACTAAACGCCATAACCAATAAGTCTCCAAGCACCAAAACCATCCATACTCACCACTTCTCAAACATGCTAGGATATTTTACCCATCTATTTCACCGAATATCGCCCCTAGCAAACCTGCAAATAGGCCAACACATCGCTACCATACTAATCGACTTAAACTGATATGAAAAAACAGGACCAAAAGGCCAAGCAAACCTACACAGCTCCACATCAATATCTATTACTTCCTCCCAAAAGGGTTTAATCAAAGTATACTTCCTATCGTTCATCATCTCTATCCCAATAATTACAATAATAAATTAATGGCGCCCACGCACAACTTCTAAAACAATATAAATAGTAATAAATAAAATTCAACCTAACAACACCAAAGCTCATCCACCACACCCATACAACAAAGAAACACCACTACAATCCTGACCTACACAATACCCCCCTAAAGAATCAAACAACTCTACAGTTATGGTAATTTCTACATCCTCCGCAACAACAAATCACATAACCTCCGCCAATAGAGCAAACAACAACATGCTTAAAGCCACTGAATTTCCCACCCAACTTTCAGGGTACTCTTCAGTAGCCATGGCAGCAGTATAACCAAAAACAACTAACATACCACCAAGATAAATTAAAAACACGATTAATCCTAAAAAAGTATCTTCAAGACTTACTACAATTGCACAACCCAAGCCCCCACTCACAACTAAACTTAACCCACCATAAACAGGCGAAGGCTTAGAAGCAAAAGCCACAAATCCAAAAATTAATAGAATAGAAAACAAGAAAATAACCATTATTTTCACTGTTTTAGTATGGACTCTAACCATAACCTATGGCATGAAAAACCATTGTTGTCACTCAACTACAAAAACATAATGACCAACCTACGCAAAACCCACCCTCTTATAAAAATCCTAAACCACTCATTCATTGACCTCCCCGCCCCGTCCAACATTACAGCCTGATGAAACTTCGGCTCACTACTAGGAGTATGCCTAGTAATCCAAATCCTAACTGGCTTATTCCTAGCCATACACTACACCTCAGACACAACAACAGCCTTCTCATCAGTTGCTCACATTTGTCGTGACGTAAACTATGGATGACTAATTCGGAATCTCCACGCCAACGGAGCCTCAATATTCTTTATATGCCTATTCCTTCACGTAGGCCGAGGAATTTATTACGGCTCATACCTCTACAAAGAAACATGAAACATCGGTGTTATTTTACTGTTAGTTGTTATGGCTACAGCTTTTGTAGGATATGTCCTCCCATGGGGCCAAATATCTTTCTGAGGGGCAACAGTAATTACAAACCTCCTTTCCGCCATCCCTTACATCGGAACAACATTAGTAGAATGAATCTGAGGGGGCTTCTCAGTAGACAAAGCCACCCTTACCCGATTTTTCGCCTTCCACTTCATCCTTCCCTTCATCATCGTAGCACTAGTCATCGTGCACCTTCTATTTTTACATGAAACAGGATCCAACAACCCATCAGGAATCAATCCAGATTCAGACAAAATTCCATTCCACCCATACTACACCATCAAAGACATTCTAGGCCTAATATTCATAATTTTAACCCTACTCCTACTAACCCTATTCTCCCCAGACATACTAGGAGACCCCGACAACTTCTCCCCAGCCAATCCACTTAGCACTCCCCCACACATCAAACCTGAGTGATACTTCCTATTCGCATATGCCATCCTACGCTCCATCCCCAACAAACTAGGAGGAGTATTAGCACTACTAGCCTCAATCCTAATTCTACTAATCATCCCTCTTCTACACACATCTAAACAACGAAGCCTAATATTCCGCCCAATCTCCCAAACCCTATTTTGACTGCTAACAGCAAACCTACTCACACTAACTTGAATTGGTGGACAACCAGTCGAAGAACCATACATTATTATCGGACAAGTGGCATCAATAACCTACTTCCTACTAATCCTAATCCTGATGCCGGCAGCAGGGCTATTCGAAAACTTCATACTAAAACCTAAATGAAGGGTCCAAGTAATTTAACAAAAATACTGGCCTTGTAAGCCAACAACGAAGGCAATACCCTTCCTAGGACATCAAGAAGAAGGCTACAACGCCTCACCATCAACACCCAAAGCTGATATTCTAATAAACTACTTCCTGAACCCACAACATTTCTTTTTGAGTTACAACCCCAACAACTTAATAGCTATGTCAACATAGCCTGCAACAACAAAACCCAGCGCATTACATTATGTCCATGATACAAGACAGGAAATGTAATAGTACATTACTATACATACCACTATCTTATAAGCAAGTAAAATACATTAATCCTCCAATACATTAAACTCAACATTACTACAGACATTAATCCATGTAACAAGACATTAAATTCATTATAAAAGACTATATATGTATATAGTACATTAATTTCTAGTCCCCTAGCATATAAACAATGACATTAAACTAAAAAATTACTAACTACATTAAATTTAAAAACCAATAGAAACTATAAAAAGATTAGCATATCTCTAAGTAAATAAAACTAAAAATCTTACATATAAAGATCAAGTATAATTTTACATAAGACATTACTTGCTTAATATTACATAGACATATCATCAATGATTCATGAATCTAAAAGCTTTACCCTCAAGCATATCCCCTCCAATAGGAATACCTTTATCACCATCTCACGAGAGACCACCATCCCGCCCTCCTATGCACGCTATCCTTCAGAGCAGGCCCATTTATTGCGGACGAACCTTCAATTCTCTGA